CAACGACCTATAACGCTAGTCACTACTCCCACTGGGGCTAGGAAGTAAGCCCCACAACCCAAAGCGGCGAAGAACAAATAGAATTTGCTACAAAAGCCGGCTAACGGGGGTATTCCTGCGTATGAGAACATAGTAATGGCGAAGGTAATAGCCGAAATAGGATTCGTTTTGGCTAGAGCGCCCAAATCCGCTATATATTTGACACGGGTTTGCCGTAATGCTAAAACTATGGCGAATGCATCTATCGTCATTAATGCATAAATAAAGATACCAATTAGTAGTGATTGAATTCCTTCTATGGTTCCACATGATAAACCAGTACGAATATAACCTACATGTCCAATTGAACTATGAGCTAGAGGTCTTTTTACTTTCGTTTGGGCCATGGCGGCCAGTGCTCCTAAGATCATAGAAGCAATGCTGCAGAAAAAGAAGATTTGTTGCAATGTAGCTCCATAGGAACCATAAATAGAAACGCGTGAAATATTAGCAGAAATAGAAATTTTAGGCGCAATAGAAAGGAATGCTGTAACCGGGGTGGGTGAACCCTCATAGATATCAGGTGCCCACATATATAGAGTCAAAAGAGATGTGGAGTCCGAAGGGGAGGGGGTTTTCTTCGGGGCTCGAGAGAGGGAATAAATAGATAGGGCCCCGCAAGTTTTAAATTCGTTGCAGGGGAATTCACACGAAAGGGAACGAGGAATTCTCAACGAAAAAAGTGCTCTCTGAACCGAACGTGAAAGTAGTTTTCCATCAGACGGCTGTTCCCGTAACTCCACTCTCGACTTGGATTATATATCCAAAAAGGTCCGCTCTCGGCCATTCCACACGCTGCCTAGCAGAGGTTCTGAAAGAAAGCAGATTCTCTCTTTTCTAGTATAGTAGATGCCGAACCTGCTGCCCCATTGACTAAGAAGGGGGCGGGCGCAGCAGCTACATGGACCCCTTCCTTTCTGTTGTTGCCAGCGCTTTCCCGGGCCGAGCCGGATTTTCGGGCAGGCAAAGCCCGAAGGCTGCTATCCCAATAGGCCAGCGGGCGGAACGAGGAGAGGGCCCGGCAATCATACTACCGCGGTCGAAAAAGCGTGTTCCCTTCAGATAGCACCGTAGGCCATCCTCGTTTTCAATGAAAAACAAAAAAAATATCTATCTCCGAAAGCGTTTTCCTTCCCGTCCCTTTAATGGTTGGGGAAAGCATTCCCTTATCTGAACTTGGCGGGCATTCAGCCTTATTAAAATGAAAATAGGGCGGTTTGAACATACATGGGCTCAAACATGATTTGAAGGTCCCCATGCGTTCAATACAAAATCTGGAAACGAAACAAAGTTCGTTCCCTTTCGTCAAGTAGGTAAAGTAGGCATACGAACCACTTTTGCTTTGCCTTAGACTCTATTGGAACAGGGGCGGAATGGAGAAAGGAAAGGGACAAGGGCGGTCTTGCTTGGCGCGAAGGCTGCTGGTTCGGGGGTAGGGTACGGTACTAAAGGTCCTCGGACTTCCAGGCGGTTTTTCTTTTGGGCAGCTGTTCACCGTTGGATCTCGCCAATACAGCCCCCTATAGTTTTAGTTACCGAGATATCTTTTTTTTTCATTGTTCCCAGGGATTTTTTGGGTAATCCGCTCCCATGCTGCAAACAGTCAAATCTGAACTAAACCTTGTTGCTCTTCTTTCTTTCCTCGCGGGCAGGAAGCACACCAGCAGCGTGCGTTGCGTGATTATACTGTGTTTTTTGCACTTGACTGGGTGGACAGTTGCCCGGAAGAGAACTTCGATTCGCCCGGCCAGCAGGCGGGCGGCGTGCTTATCTTGTGTGACAACACTACAGAGCGAGTGGCTCTTCTAGGCGGGCAGCTGTGTGACAACACTACTAGAGAAAGCGGCGCTTTCGTGTAACATGCTATGGTCTCAACGCCCTTACGAGGTAGTGATGAGTTTCACGCGCTCTAAGCCCGGCCCGCGCGCGGTTAGGAAGATTGGCCGCAATCTGAGCGGTACCACCCACCCTACCCTACCACCTATAGGCGGCCGTCCGTCCTACAGCCGCCCGAAAAGGAACTGCAGTGATCTTGAATAGGAATCCTACAGCGATAGATAGAATCCCCATAAAAATACCACTAGATCGAGCACCAGTGATTTCATATCCGGTCAAAATTTTGGCTAATTGATCGAAGTGGGTAGCTCCTGTAGACCCATAGATCATGGAACAAATAGGGTGGGTAGGCCCAACCACCACACTACACGTATAGACGCGAACCCCCCTCGTTACCGTACGTGCGACTCTCACCGCATACGGCTCGCACAAAGACTCCTAAATCCATCCCGAGCCTTTTCTTCACCTTCGGTGCCTTTGGCGCCTCGATCAAACTTGCGTTCCCGGCCTTCGCCTATCGTATGTATCGACTTGGCTTCGTCCAGAACCAAGGGGGCATTCTGGCGGGCGCGTGCGTGTAGGAAGGCCGACCACTACATAAGCTAAATACGACTACAAGCCAAGCCGGAAGCGAGTCGCTTCTATTCTCGTTGGGATTGAATATAGATGGGGAATCTATAGATCGTAGTAGTTCCCCAACCTCTCTAACTAACATACGATACAATTTAACTTCACGGCACGGCCAAAAAAAAGAAAGAGCGTCGCTCGGCCGCGAATGCCTCCTTTCTCTTCTCTGAAGTCTACAATGGGAGAGGCAGGATTCGAACCTACGTAGAAAAACTTCAACAGATTTACAGTCTGTCGCTTTTGACCACTCGGCCACTCTCCCCTTCCCGGGCCGAGGCCCCCCTCAATGGGTTCTAAGAAGGCCCTGAATAAATCAAAAAGCTTATTGATTTGATTGAAGGGAACTAATATAATACTATTTATTAGCTTAGCTAGCGTTCCGGGAGAATCTAGTCATTTAGTCAGTTCATAACAATCTCTGTAAAGCAAGGGGCAAAGCTTCGTAGACAGCTTCCCCCCTTCGTCGCTTCTGGCGAAGCTGCGAGTTCATGAGCAAGTGAATGAACGAGCCATGTTCCTAAAAGGGGTGACCATCTTTGTGTTTTCTTCCCTTCCCCTATCCCTTCAAAGCCGATAGGTTGGGCGCTAGCGCTTTACTAATATAATAGTAAGGCTCTTCCGCTGAGCGAAGCTGCGAGCCTACCCTTCTCGAGTCTACTTAAATAGCTTACGCTTACCAAGCTTAGTCTACTAAAATAGGGCTACAGCAAGCAAGCTTCCCCCTTTTGTTTGTTGTGGGTCGCACCTCACCGCAGGCACTGAATGAAATAAGTGGAGATCTTCCTTCCCCCTTCTTAATTACCAAGAACTTCGTTGCGCGAAGAAGAATTCTACCATCCTACCACTCTGAGCCTAAAGAGAGGAGAGTTCGGTCTACAAGAAGCTGGCAGAGCTTTAGCCATTGGACTACATCCATCCATCCTATCTCGTCACCTTTTTTTTGTTCGTTGTTCTTCGGTGGTCCTTCCGGCTAATGAAGAGACTACTCCAGTCTTCCCATTCATTCCCAGTGGATCCTTCTTCTCCCTAAGAATTTAACGAACCAAGTTCACCTATAAAAAAGTTAGGAATAAAAACCAACAATAAACTTCCCACTTTTGATGTCCCACGATTCCGCGAGTTTAGAAACTAAGGAGGGTCGCTAGGTCATAAAAGCGATAACTATAAATTCTCCCCAAGTAGGATTTGAACCTACGACCAGTCAGTTAACAGCCGACCGCTCTACCACTGAGCTACTGAGGAACAACGGATTTAAGGAAGCCGACTCTCGTTCCACCCGGGTTCGTCACGGAGAAAAGGTTACGATAGCCCCCCCGGCCGGAGAGCCTCCAGGACAAGGGGGCGGCGGTCAACCATCCACTCTCGAGATTCATATTGATCAATCGATCTCCGCGTCCTGCCAGTTCGCTAAGTAGACTCACTCTACCGAGGGGCAACAAAGGCTGGAACTATTCCTGACGGACCTACTTCTCATCCTAGGAGTTAGCAGGTATGATAGAGTCCCCTCTCTGTCTGTCTCTCCGAGTTTCTACAACTAAGTAGCACTTCTGCTATTCAATCATAGAATCGATTCCTGAAAAAGCCCTTTATTATTAGTAAGCTAGCGCGCCCCCTTCTTTCTCAAAGTCAAGGTTCTCGCTTTCTTTCAGAACCTACCTTTATTAATGGAATATTTGAAGAAGCATAGGTTTGGAACCCTATACAAGGGGCTTTTCCCCAACCTATACAAGGTGCTGGTCTCGATCTCGCTTTCTTTCAGAACCTCTCGATGATTGTTGATTCAACATTGATTTTGTGCGGCCCTCCATCCGTAATTCGCTATCGGAATTTTTTCCGCCGCGAATCTCATGCCATGCTTCTTGTTTCTCCGAATCGGTTCCTAATGTCAGTCAATCAAGATTCGCCATCAAGAGAGGGAAGAGCCTTTACTTTAGGTTAGGCCGGTCTCGTCATTCACGCAATTCCCCCGTCCATCGATCGATCATAGGGCGTATTCTACCCTTAACCGAATTCATTCTATTGAAGCGTAACGTAAAAAGCTCCTTCTCATGTTGCATTTCTTTGGTTTGGAAGTTCCAGAATGTTGTCTGTGGATTTCTAACAAAGGAAAGCCCCCTTATGCCATTTGATTAATTAAAGTTCCGTGCTGTTCGCCACTCCCCGAGGCCAAGGACGGGGTCGAACCGTCATTCCAGGATTTGCAGTCCGATACATTTCCATTATGTTACCTAGCCAAACCCGCCACCTCATGTGCCAAAGTCAAACGGTTGTTCCTCCTTCCCCGCTCCCTCTTTTTCTACATATGCGGTGGCGGGTTACCAGAGAAGAGGGGACAACTTCTTTCTCCCTTGCTCCATTTTCCTTTTCTGATTGAAAGTAGCGTACAGAGGCCAGATAGAAGTTTCCTCCAGCAAAGAACAGATAGAAGCTCTTGTAAGCAACCATGCATCGAATTTAGCTTAGTCTTACTAAAAGTAAATAAGCAACGGCCAGCAGCTTTCTTTATCTCGCTTGCCGTTAGTCCGTCTAGCGCCTTTCGGTTGCCCAGGTTATATTTTATAGTCTCGAAGGCAGTCAACGTGTCAGCCATTCTTCTCCCATTAGACTTGTAAATCCTTTGTGCTCTTTTTCCTTCTCTCTTCCACCTGGGCACCACTCTATCAATAACAAGAATAAAGTAGCAATTAAGTTTCAAATGGTTTGAGCTTGGCTATCTATCGATAGGCGAGAACAGACTGCTACTGGCTGCTTCGCCTATCTGGCCGGCTTGGAGACATCAGAGGAAGACCATCATCTCTATCCGGGTACAATCATAGCCTCATTCACCTTGGGGATAACCATTAGCATTGAGGTCAATCACCACACCACCTCTATCATACATACGACATTACATGACGCGAGAGTGCATGGTCAACACACACCTAAAGCGCCTACGTTCCGCTTGCAGCCAATACAACCACAACCTAACTTGCACGAGATTCAACAACCGGGTAGTCCCGAGGGTGAATAATGGAATGGTAAAGATTACATTACTCGAAAGTCTCCCACGGTGAAAGGAGATCATTTCAACATAATAAAATCCATATCCATTAAGGTTAATCAAGTAAATATTCGTCATAATTCTGAAGAAACACAGGTTTATCCAATGATCGGAAGACTTTCCCCTAAGCAGCAAAGCGGTGAGGTTAACCGTCGTATCTATTCTATAGGTCCTGAATGTCCTTCTTATTGAAATGATTCCTAGGAGAGGGAGTTTACTTTATTACTTGTTAGAGTAAGGGAGTTTCACTTTCCCTACGGTGAGCAATCTCGCCCCGATAAAGTCTTTGATTACATCAGGGGTTCTCTCTATTAAAAAAAAATCCAATTACTAAAAAGAAAGGGCATCCTTTTCGTGTGGGAAAGACGTTAGCTCGCCTCAGATGCTTCAATCTTTAGCGCGGTTGGAGTCTTGCCAAGATAAAAGTACATCGGGAAACCCTTATTCTCTTTGAATGGAAGCCCCATGTTATCAATCAATCAAGCATTTGGCGACTCAAAGCAAGAACCTTGTTTAGGCTTTTGCTTCTTCTTATCCCAGAAATATTCTATAGAAAGGTAGGAATCGGATGATGACTATGCTTCGGGTGGCTTAGTTGCTCATCTTGTTACAACACAACGAGCTAAAAAAGTAAGGGCATGTAATTAGGGAGGTGCTTAACCAGTGAATTACAACCCCGCCCTTCCGCACTCCAAAAGTATAATACTGTTATTTTCCCCCTCGTCAGTGAGCCCGCATCGTATAGATGGACTACATCCCCCGTCTCCTAATTCCACAAGGGTGGACGTACAATGCGTTCCTTTTCGGATACCGTTCGTTCCTCGGGTCTACAAAAAAAAAGGAGGAATTAAATAATTAGTAATTTTTAATCCTTTTTGTGAATCAGTTTGCTATGGTCCGGAGAGCAAAAGCCAAAAGGATACTCTCTTTAGTCCCTATTTTGTTAAGGGTATGACCCCACCACTTCTTTACCTTTTACTTTACTATTTTACTATATGAAAGTTAGCCCAACATAGGCTATGTATATGAAAGCTGGACTACGTGAATTTATCTACTTTTGAGATACGTAAGTCTCTGCAACGCCCCCGGCCCTTCTTTCTTCTCCACCGAAACCGGTAACATCTAGAGAGTTAGCTCGGGACAAAGAGTGATTGATGGCGATCCTTGATCACAAAGAAGCTGTGGGCCAGCGCAGGAATTTTTTTTCAATGAAGGGGTCTTTCCTTCTCTTCTTTTAGTTGTTGATCTCTATGATTGACCCCGGATGTAGCCCTTTCGTGGTGAACCGGGTTAACAAAGTCACGATCGAACAATGGTAGTTCACTGGGTTGGGTCTTACGGGGATACAGGTTCAAATTCTGAACCAGATGAACTCTCCTAAACCCACCTGGGTATTCTCTTCTAGGTCTGAGTGTACCGATGAACGAAAAGCTCCGCTTTGAAGAGATTCAAATTATACTTTTCCTCCACTTATCCTAAAGGTACCAAACCGGGCATCTTTTTTTGTTGTTTTTATTTTGGCTAAGAAGCCTGTAGGTTGTACGCCAGCCATATGTAGCTTGAACTGTAATGGCCACAATGCTTAGCTATTGCCGGTACCCAAGACGCCTTTGGTTGAATGTTCACACCTGATCCACCGTCTGCACTTCCTACATTCACTCCCGGAAATTGAAACAGGAAAACGGGAATTGTAACCTCCCGGTCTGCTGTAGTCAGCCTCAGGGTGTGCCTGACTGGCGAGTCTGCCGTCTCCACGGCTTCCCGGCAGCTCCTCAAGCCTTCGAGTGCCGATCTTCGCTTGGGCCGTCTCGCGAAGATCTTCGATCCGCATCTACTCTCTCTTAGAGGATGAACCACGCCTTCGCTATCGAAAGAATATAGCGATCGAAGAGAGCTATCGCTCAGCCGCTTCGCGTATTACTTACGAAAGCCGTATTGCCCGAAGGGGGCATGCTGCAAGAGCGTAGGTGAGTGGTAAGCGTAGGAGGCGTGCCCGAAGGGCAGCGGCAGCAGTGTGGTTCCAGGTACCGTCGCTAGATTGAGATCCGCAGGGTGGCGAGGACTTCGACTGCCTTGTATCGGGTGAAGAGAAGGGGGTGGTAGGCTTAGTAGGGCTCGAACCTACAATATAACCGTTATGAGCGGTACGTTTCAACCAATTAAACTATAAGCCCCTACGGATCTCTACATGCAATTCGCTCACTTCGGGAAGAGCGGACGGAAATAAAGAGGAGGCCTTTGCTCTATCTGCTTCTTCCTCTTCCCAGGAATGAACAATTGGATTAAAAAGAAACTCTTTTATTAGTTTTTATATTTTTTAGATAAAATTATATATCTATTATCAATTATAATATCAATTATAATAATAATTAATTAAGCAAGCGGCCCCTTCGCGACTCAAACTGCCGGTACGCTTTCCGGCTCGCAACGACTCAAACGGGCGGGGGCTCCTTATTTGCTTGCAATGCCTGCAGTTCGCCTTTAGTTAGAAGTAGAAGTAGAGGGCACCCTTTGCCCCACACTTCAGAAAAAGTAAAAAAGTATGGATTAAGTAAGAAAAAGTACATAACATAAGGAGTGAGAAATAAAAACTTGGTTACGGGAACCGAAGGTTAGGCCGACTACTTACTTTAGTATAGCTACACCTAAAAAAGTGTATTCCGACCCCTATCAATGTTGCCAATTCTCAGAATACTAATAATGTACCCTCGGGCATACAATTGCCCAACTACTTTCTTCCTCCGACTTCTTTAGCCACTTCCGCATCTGTCGTATTCGGGATCGGGAGAGCTTGCTTCGTGGCGGAGCATTTAGCAATGCCAGCAGCCTGGTGAGGGCTGGCTGTCTGGGGGCAGGTTAAGGCGGGGCCTGCTGGGCTTGGTTCTCATGAGATTGGGTGAGGGAATCGGAAAGGGGCTCATAAACCGGACGGGCGGGCTTTTGGGCACACGGAAAAGGGGAAGTGGACGGAGGAGGGTGCTTATCAGGGGTCGCTATACTATAGTGGCTAGGGCGAGTCTTCCTACACGGCTGGACGCCCGGCTCTAGACGAAGCTGCGGGGGCCACATCCTCTCCCGATAGACTCGAAGCGGGTAGACAATCTTCTCTCAAAAAGAGACAGACCAAAGGAAGGTATTCGGTTCAAAAAACATACGGCAGTCAGAACTGCTTCAGCCCAAAATAAACTAGGGACAGAAGCTGGGAGCAAGAGAGAGCGAGCTGTCTCCAATATATGGCGATGCTTCCGCTCGGTAACTCCATTCTGCTGAGGAGTGTGGGGGCAGGATCGTTGGGAAAGCGCTTTGTAAGTGAAGTGCGTTGAAGCAAGCAGAGTTCGGAAGGCAGCGGAGATATATTCACCCCGAACAGAAACCTTTCTTTTTTTTTTTTTTTATTGTTCTGTCAAAAATAACATATACGGATGATCCTCCTTTCGATAACAGAGGGGCAGGATGGACTTCGGACACAAGATCAAAAGGAGAAGTAGAAAGAGCTTATTTAAAAAAGGAAGGGCCCCCGCAACCCATATAAGTAGAAATCTCAATGTTAGGTACAGACCCGTAGAAATTGAATATCTAAGCCTTGGGCTGCAGACATGTCCTAATCTACGATGCCACAACAAAAAAGGGGGAGGGAACAACACCAGACACAGCAGAAAAGGCAAAAGACTGAGGTAACCGAAGTTTATCCAAAAAAGAGAGCTTGCCAACTCTACGGTCCTTCCCAATCCCCTTAAGGGCCTATCGCATGATCCTGTTCAAGACCGGAGGTAGGAGAGAAGTTAATATAAGCATTTTTTTTTGCAAGCCGGAAAGAAGATTCACTGAGAGAGCGCGAAGATGAAAAAGAGCAGAACATATTCGATGATAACGAGAGAGAGTACCAAGACTGGCTAGAGGGAATTGTTCGGAGTTTGCAGTTTAAACAATAAGGAACTTAGATGGAGAACAAAGAGAAGAAAGAAGTGAAGAATCACCAGTAATATTATATTCTTCGATGCACCCGAAGAAAGTAAGCAGCCCCCTATGTTGTAAGCGTAAAGGGGATCAAATACCTGTAACAGAGGAGGAAGAGATATGACAAGACAGATTCAACCTCTGAATCTGCTTCTGCTGTCGTGGGGTAAAACTCTATATGTCGGGCGTGGGAGTGCTCCTAAGATCATAGAAGTAATGCTGCGGAGGCCCTATGGAGTAAGGGGATTGGAAAGTCTCCGATTCTGTAGGCGTCCCCGGGGGAGCAGCAAGATGAGCTGTGTCTGACTGTCGACGAGAGTTTGCATTCTGCCGCTTGCGAGAGTCTGCAATCATGTGACCCGGCTTCTTGCAATAGTGGCGATCTTGGACATGTCTCGTTGGCCTGATGCACCAGCGGCGCTTCCAGATTGAAGATTCATTCTGACCATAGGGTCGATGTCCCGAAGCATGTTCAGCCACAAGAACCTGATCTGAAGCACCCTGAGATAATATAAGATGGACCCCCAGCACCCAACCTAGTAAAGGGGCTCAAGTCGAGTCTCCCCGGATCTCACATCAGCAACTGCTCCCTCAATGTCTGGTAGAGGAACTCGATGTTGAATTGAAGATCTAACATTCTCGAACTCGGGCCTCAAGCCCATCAAAAACTTAGAGAGCCCCTTTATACTCTATAAGGCTATTCTATGTTATATGAAATTCTTCCCCTTTAGAATCGGTGCGCCTATCTTTGAAGGGGGTCCCTCATCTTCAGCTGGTCCCATAGAAGCCTAAGCCTTCGGTAATAATAAATAGTATAGCACACTTCTTTATTTTACCCATAAGCTAAGGCATGTTCTTCATGTTGCAACTGATAGAAAGGTGGAGAATAGAATCATCCTGAGAATAAAAATTCCCTATGTAATCCCTAAAATCTTTTGCAGTTGCAAAAGAGGTGACGGTGTATATGGGGCTCAAAGCAAGTACACAAGTCATCCCATTTGAAGCTAAGCACTTTTAATCTTTTGTAGGAAAATCCCCTTCTCTAGTCTTTGGAAATAGAAGCGACCCATCCGCATAAGCACAAGATTCTTTTTTCCCGAGCAAATCATTCTTCATCGCATAAGCCCATGACAAGTCATTCCGAATGCTTCTTTCGGAAAAGCACGGGAAAAGCCTATGGAATCCATTGTACTAAGACCCGAAAGATCATCCAAGTACTGAAAATCGAGACTCAAAACTAGTCAAGAAGGCTTAACTCAAGCAATCACTCAAGAGAAGAAAGGATTTTTTTTCGCTTGCCTGATTCGTAAAAAAAAGAAAGAAGAAGAAGCCAGGTCTTCTTTTTCGGGAAAAAAAGGGCTTCGAAATAAAAGGAAGATCGTGGGATCAAAGTGGACGTTCCCGATTTCCATGGCCGATTGCATCCCGAGGACTTTATTGATTGGCTAAGTAGCGTGGAGAAGTTCTTTGATTGGAAAGAACTATCCTAGGTATGCGAAGGTTAAATTCCTGAGCACGGGTCATGCCTCAATTTGGTGGGATCAAGTCCAAGCAAGGCGTGAGCGGAAAGGCAACGGGAAGTACATGAGACAATATGCGATCGGGAGAAATTTTACCCTAGACCCAAAGCTTGTTCCAAAGGTTCCACTTCGGTTTAAAGGATAGGGGGGAGAGGAGTGTACAAGAAAGCCCCTACTCCTAACAAGTTGCGGAATTCGACCCATTGTTTATTCGCAATGGCTTGTACGAATCCGACGAAGAATCCCTTGCTTGATAGGGCTTGAGGTTAAAAATCCAAGATGAAATCCCGATGCATCGCGGATGTGGAAAGTGGCCTATCAACTAGCTCTAAAGGCCGAGGAAAAGCTAAAGAGAAGGACCACAAGGAGGCACCGAAGGCGCCAACGGCGGGGATCGACCTCTACCATCGGGCGAGGAAAGAGGCCCCTTTTTCCCTTCCCTCAATATATATGGCACGCTTTACTAATATAATTAAAAAAAGGTCAAGGCTCTGGACAACGAGTAGGATGGAGCCTTGACTTGAGCATTGTACAAGTGCTTAAGGCTCCTTCGGACCATGGCAACAAACAACTATTATATAAGGCAAGGCTTGGAAGCAAGCTACCAGCGCCTATAAGCGAGAACTAGGCTTGGTTAGTAGTGCCCGTCCATTCTGTCTCGCCCGCCTGCCGACCCATGAATTCTTCAGATCGGGCCGGCAGGCCGGGCGGACGGGGACCATTGAAGAAGTGCCTCGACGCGCCGCAGCCACTACTTTTATTCCTTTTATTTATGCAATTATGAACTCCACGGAACTTTGTCGATTCCAACGCAACTTATCCTTTTGGAGCTGACGTAACAAACTACGCGAGCCTCCCGACGAAGCCAACATAAATCCTATCCGAATAAAAAAAATAAAAGGAAGTTTCATTATGGTGGTATACCAGCCGCCTGTTCTGGAACTTCCAGTTCCAATCGAAGCATATAGATCCGTAAATAGATTTGTATGTATAGCCACTTCGGTCGTGCTCGTCGTTTCTCTAAAGTATCTTTTTTCTGGGAACATGGTCAACCAGAAATTATTATGTTCGCGATTCTTCATCCACCGATGCAGAAAATGCTCCAGTTTTCCATTCTCATATGAGGCCGGAAAGTTTATTGGCAACACGTCGGCACGCAGTGATTCATCATGCTCAAACATGAGCCGATCGTTCGTTAGGGACGGTTTATAGATCATCAAATTTCCACAAATGGAATGAGAAGTGGGTCCATGTAAATGATCGAGACCTCGCAAACAACAACGCTCCTTCCCCATAAGGAGTTCGGAACCCAAAGGCAATCGTTGAGTGAACTGTATCTTCTTTGTGTTAGTTGACCTAAGCCGCACCATTACTGCTGGGGTAGGGCTCGGCCTCCGAACCGTACGTGGGACGAGTTTCTGCCTCATACAGCTCGGGCCGAAGACCGGGGGAAGTTTAGGAGAGATGGGGAGGCAACTGCCGATCGGGGCGGGGATAAGCTTGCTTCTTCACAAGCTTATCCCCACCAAAACCGATCCTATAGCGCTAGCGCTTCGCGTTCCTTCTATTCGGATAGGCGGCTAATACTAATCTAATAAGTGAAGTAGTCATCGTCCGGCTCGGACACCAGACCGCTAGTGCCCGCCCATTCTGTCTCGCCCTAAATGGAATGGCTCTCTTAGTTACGCTGCGCCCCGACCCGAGTCCCCACGTCTGCTCTTCTCCGCCCGCAACCCGTTTTGCCAACACAACATTAGGGCCGTCCCCTTCATTCTATGCGCCCGGGGCTGGCTTTTTGGGAAGCCCATTCCCACCGCGCCCACGGCCCGGCTGGCCTGCCAGCGGTAGTGGGAATTCTCCCGTTCCCTGGTCAAAGACTTGGTTGGATGCGGGATCTACTCCACGAGGAGCGGTACGGACGTAGATGATATCATCACGACCTCTCTTTTCGTACCGCTAGGGATGCTTAACGCCGCTTCGCCAACTGGCGTTACCTGCGCTTTCGTGTCTCTCAGTGTGGTCAGCACTGGGTGTTTCCGAGCAGCGAAGCTTACACCCATTCGCATTAGTTCATCCAAAGTTCCTTACCCTTATGCACGAATTATTGAATAAGCCATCTTCCTATCAAGGTTAAGGAGTCAACTGAGCATCTCAGCGGCGGGATTTAATACCCGGATCGAATCAGAGTTCACGCCGCCCGCCCTGAACAAGTAGGAGGCGTGGGCCACAGGTCGCACATAAGCCGCCGGGTCGCACGACAGAAGAACACCCAACATACAGATGCACACTCCTCCATGTGAAATATTCATCTTCATTGGAGCTTTTTGGTAGTAGTCGTGACCAACAGCCATCAGCTGTCGGCTCGTTGGTAAGGCGAGAGCTTCAAGCCCGATTTCTGGTGGCACACCCCCCCCACAAGCACCACCCGACGAAGGGGGGGCGGGGAAAGCTACAGGCCCAAAACCTTCGACCCTTCGGGGGTGCCCGGAGCACCTCATCTTGTCATTTCGTCGTTGCTCATTCCCGTTAGGCCGAAGTGTTTGGCGTTTCCTTCTCCGCGCCCGCTCACGCTTCGATGACGACCTATCGCGTGGTAAAGAGAAGAGAGTACGAAAGAATAGTAAACAGAGCACACCGCATAGAGATTCGAAATATGATAAGTCCCCCTTGTATGCGAGAAGAAGGAAATGAAGAACGGGAACGAAACGAAATAAAGCGTTTCTAGCTCTAATTTCGGCTGAGCTTCTCTCAATTATGTCTGGTAATAGAATAGGGCGGCTTGCTCTGACCAAGACTCCACTTTTTGCTCCGTCCATGGAGCGTATGAATTTCCTGGAATGTATATAGACCAAAAGAGGGAACGCAGGGATAGGAATAGGAATTATAGTACCATTGGAAGAAGGGGCACCTGTGGGAACATCTCTACTGACAAACCATTTCAATAGTACGGGTGCTGCCGTGCCACAAGGCACGACCATGGAAGTAATGAAAAAGAAAAAGTTATGTAGTTGGACCATCTGCTCTATCCGTTCTAGTTTTGCTTCTCTTGAGAAGATGAGACGCTAAAAATGAAAGTGTTCGCAACGCATACCGAAAGGGTACCAATGAAGCCGACCATTAATGACTATTTCGAACACCAGGAGCGGTCTGATCCCTTATTTGATCAGACCGCTCTTAGAAACATGAAACAAAAGCAAACTCTCATAGTTCGGAGCCCAGCTCCAACTATTTCTTCGTAAGTGAGGTGGGGTCGCCCTTTTTTTTTTGTTGAAGTCGCCGCGACTTTGGTCGTAGTCAGTTCAAACACATAAACCCAGTCCACTTGCAGCCATGTTGATCAAAATGACTAAGTTTCATGACTTGACCAGCAACTCGCCCTCGTATTAGAAGATCATCTCACCCTGTGGTCGACATTCCATTCCCCTTCGTCGTAGGTGCTCGTTCTATTTTTATTTGAATGGGCCGGGCCTCCCGAGGTACATATGGCCGGCCCTTCGGGTGTCTCGGTGATACAAAACAAAGAAAAGACGAATTCCAATTACATCCCCTATCACTTAAAGCCAAATCTACCTTCTTTTTTCCTTCCCCCCGACAATCAAGCCGCACTTCCTTCTAACAAGTGACTGAGAGTTAGCAAGCAACCTTGGCCTCTTGGCAGGAGGTTCGCTGCCCCCCTCCTTTCCGGTCCGGCCGCGGTACGGCACCTGAACTCGAAGCTACGATCAGCTCCGATTGGATCTGCTCCGTTCAGATTCCACAGATCCAGCCTTTTGTCTGGTCCTATCCGACCCAACCCCGGAACTTAGAACGGCCGGCATGCTTTGGACGGTAGAACGGGGAGGGGGGGGTCGTGCCCGGAGAGAGAATGGGCACGAGCAGGAACATCCAAATTTAAGACCGAATACATGGAACGACATATTCAAAAATACGTGATCTTATTTGATAGGCTGCCCGCAGAAAGAGTTTACCGACCGCATAACAATTCATTCTTGTGTGTAGCGCATGGGGCCATGTCTCCCGAACGATCATAGTACGGCCGCTCATCTAATATCAAATAAATCGGTGGATCTCACTTCCCTTCCCCCATACCATGGCCGGAAGGGATAGCGTATCTACAGAAGAGAGAGTACGGGCCCTTATACCCTTAATTTAGTTTAGACGCGGCCCGAAGAGGGGCTTACTAAGCGAAGGGCCGAAGGCGGCTTTGCTATCCATCCTACTGACCGAAGGGCGGCAGGCAAAGCTGCAAGGAGATAGTGCGGCTTTCTTTGTTCTATTGGCGGAGTGAGGGGCCTTATCCATCCGCCAATAGAACCGGCTTTTAGTGAAGATCCGCTCATATGCTGCATGAGGGGCGGCTTTGCTCATGAGTTAGCGATCAAGCGGAAAAGGACCTGCCGGCTTTTTTTCTTTCCGGAGCAGAGCTGCCTTGCTCGTAGCTCCCTATTGATAAAAAAGGGGATGAGGGGTGAAAAAGAAGAAGATTGAGGGAGAAAAGAGCCACCGTTAGGTGGTTCTGCGACAAGTGCGATCGATTGTCCTTCCTTTATAGATTGAACTACCGTAACTCCACTCAACCAACAAAGTAAATTCCATACTAAAAGTGGAGTTACCGTACAAACGAAATATCTATAAAAACTAAGGGGGAAGCTTTTTTACTGAAGACTAAAGGTATCCTAAAGGAATGGTAGCACCACAATCCACCCAGACGCGGCCATCATAAATGGTTCGTGCGACGGGGGGATAATCCATTCAATCTTCTTCTAATTCCTTCGACCCCCACCCCCCGGATACATACATACTTTTCTTCCTTTCTCCCGCCTTTCCGCTTTTCTCTTTCTTTTTTATTCTTACTACTATCATATCACTTTCTAAACCGGGCCGGTTTTTCCCCACTAACCAATTACGTTACGACCACTGAACAAACTTGGTTGACGAACATTTTTTATGCGCCGCTAATGTAGCGGCTTGTCGAGCATTTGACAAACTCACACCATCCATTTCAAATGCGGTGGACACACGAGCAATCCAACCCGTAGGATTTCCTTTTCCTCTTCCCATTCTTACTTCTGTAGGTTTCCCGGTAATAGGGAGATCCGCTAAAACTCTCACCCATATCTTACCATTTCTTCGGCTCATAGCACGATGGAATTGTCCGGTTGTAGCCCGACGCGCTGCTTCAATGGTTAAAGACGACCAGCTCTACAACTTTTAGTGCCATATCTTACAAAACCAAGTTGTGTACCGTCCGATTCGCAACCCTTACTACATCTGCCTTTACGAGATTTACTATATTTCGTACGTTTCGGATATAGCCCGTCCCTTTTTTTTACTATATGAAATCCACACTTTGACACCTAAGATTCCATAACGAGTAGATACTTCCGCAGGAGCATAATCTATTTTCTGGTTAAATACATTACGAGATGTTTTTCCATACTTTCCGCATTCAGTTCTAGCTATTTCTGCGCCTTTTAATCGACCTGAACAACATATACGGATCCCATCAACCCCTTTTTTCATTACTAATGGAATATCCTTTACTATTTTACTAAAAATGGAACGAAATGATCTTGTTTTGTTTCTCAGTTGAAAAGAGATGTCTTGAGCAATCGGAGAAGCACTTTGATAAACAGATTTTATCTTGACCGACTCAATTAAGGTATTAGTGTTTGTTCTATTAGACAACAAAGATCGCATTTTTTTCACTTCGTTCAAATAAGAGTTGTACCCGTACGGAATTCTTCTGTTTCTCAGTATGATCTCTATCATCATCTCTATTCCCTTTATCAATTCTCCTATCCTACCTAGGTCTATTAATTTCTCTATCAATTCCATTACCTTATCCTTACCCATGAGGTTCCAACATTTGATTCTTAATTGACCTAGGAGTTGTTCCCGGGCATTTTCAAAAAAAGGGTTATTATACATCCCAACCCCATCCCTTGGAAAGAAAAAGGTAGCACCGAAAAAAGGAAAGAGCGAGATGGTGGTTTTTGTTGTTCCCGCGAAGCGAAGATCATTCGCTTGGCGAATGAAGTGGGTCAACCTCTTTTTGGCTTCGGCCAAACACTTTTTCTCGCGGGTCGAGCTTTCTACAAAAAAAGCGATGCGAGAACGTATTCTCTTATCTAAGCTTCTTCCCTGTGCATTCGCTCCCCCCATCGTAGATGGTTCAGACACGCTCGGTGCCACGAAATGATTGAGAACTACGACGGGGTCTAAATGCATTTGGTTCTTTGTATTCAATAAGTATTGCATGACCGAATAATTCAAAGAGGGGCGCACTGCAGGGAGGGTCCTTTTAAGTAGATGACTCGTCGGGCCGGACTTCTTTGGCAAAAAGAACTTTAATAACTTTGTTTTTCTGAAGGGGTCGTCATTTTCTATCAGGAACGCTATGTCATTTACAACCCCGGCGTATTTCGGATGCTTGAAGGCCCTGCTGACCCGAAGTGATTTAGAAAGATTCTTCTTTATCGATGGTGATCGGTCATGGTATCCATAGCGTTGCTTCTTTTTCGGCCAAATCCGAATTTCGTTTTGCTTCTCCCGGTCGTCGAGCCTGATCGACTCGACTCTTTTCCCTGCCCCCCGGCCTCTCACTTCGTTTCGTTCTTCTTCTGTATCGTCGCTTGAATGAAGACACCCCATCGGCCCGACTTTCCCAAAAGCCCACCACCCCTTTCCGGGTCTGGATTTTTCGCGTCGTTTCAGTCGTCGTGGTCGACGGGGAAGAAAGAAATGAATGAATGCTCTTTTGGGAAAATGTAGAATAATACACGTACCGAGACGAAAGCCAAAGGTCAGTCTCGTAGGTAGACGTATCGAACCGAAATAAGATCTCAGATTTACATCTTGATACACTGATTTACCATAATAATAAATAGAGTCAATGGTGACTCCGCCATGGTAAGAGCCGCTTCTTTCTTGCTTGATAGTGGGGGCTTCCATTCACCAACGCAGACTAAAAGTGCTCCCCGAACCGTGCTGGATAGTCACCCATCACACGGCTCTCAAACCCAACCTGTGGTGGATCCCGGGGGACAAAGCCAAAGCGCTTGATCCTTTGCCCCATACTTTGAGATGCTCCTCCCCGCGCAGCGACGCTGCTCGTGATAGGCTTAGCTTTAAGCCGCTATCGTTCGGTTCTAATAAGTCAAGTCCTTTCGGTCGGTTCGCTCAGGTGGTCTTCCCTTATCTTCCCTTACGTTCAGAGTTGTTATGGTTTTTTAAAGGAGCACCGGCCGAGCGCCCTAAATGAATAAGAAATGGACAGTAGAGGGAATCAATGATTCTTATTCAACCGCTAGAAACATGTCGATTACACACCGGAGGTTGGTAAGAACTGAGGGACAATGCCCCCCTAACTTAAGTGGGCCTACCGGCGAAGCAACTGGTACTTGATCGGGCGGGGGGGCGGTTTGGTTTCCCCTCGCAGCAGGAAGAGGCAGTTGTCATTTGAAAGGAAACGCCCGGGTTCCAAACCTGCGCACCGTGATAAAAAAAAACGCCCTATATATTCTATTAGTAAAGCCTAAACATCCTTCTAAAGCGCTAGCGCGCCTTATATTATTTAGTAAAGCAACCTTTCGCCTTTATTGATAAAATATAAAAAAAGCTTACTTACTAATAAAGCGGCAACAAGCACCTTCTTTCTCAAAAAGTAAAGTTTCGCGCTTGTTGCTTTAGAAAAATTGCAGCGTTAGCGCTTTACCTTTACTATTTACTAATACTAATATATATATAATAAAGTGAAGGCTCTTCTCCCTTTCTACGAATCTACAACTCTCTTTACTGAGCGAGACTCCATCCACCAGTGGTTTTTTTTAATTCATTTTATATTCTTTCATTTGTTTGACAGCTAAAACTAGGCTCCATTTTAGAGAGTTTTCGGCAAGATAGGTCAGGGGTGCGTCAGAACGGTCGGTGGCTGCTTAGTCTCATCCGAGAATCTCTTTGTACTGCTTTTTTTAAAAGAAAAAAAAAAAAGAAAGAAGGGGTTCGATTTAGGCTCCTTCCCTTACACTGCATAGCTGCGCTAGCAGGTACTACGAGCCCTCTGTCCCGCGCATCTAACCAGCTCGCGTGGTTCACCGGTTCCACCGAAAACTCTCATTTGTTGAAGCGGAGCATAGTGCGCTTTAGGCGCCGAGCGAGAAACGTCTCTTCCGGTTTATTCACTGATCTGAAACTTAGCACTTGTTTTATTAGGGGGGCGGCGCTCTTGAATGAAGTCTATCCGAACCGAATTAGCACTTCTCAGATCAGGATCAGGCTAGGCCTCTCCGGCTGAGCTGGGCGCCGGGGCCCTGGATGCGCTAGCGATCGACACATAGGGGAGTGGTTGCCCGGGTTTCTCGGCCTGGTCTCCTGCACCTCGCATTCATGATATCTACATTCAACTGTGCCCCGGAGACACGGTCGAAGCACGCCCGCCCAGTGTGCCTCTTTCACGACATGCTCTGGTCCCGGGGGTCTTCCAGTGGTCTTCTAGCGTTAGAAGAAGTCGTGTCCGTACCAACGTCCTCCCACGCAGGACAAACTGAAGGAAAAGACTGACCCATTCGGTGACTTTCGCGGTCGCCCTCACTGAACCGACTTGAATCTGAACTACGATTCAGATCACGTCTTACCGAAATAGGATTTCCTTTTCGTGCCATATGCGCTTAGACTTTACTTTTACCCCTTTTCTTCCCGGTCCAATATTTGTTCTCGAAAGCCTTTGCAGGGATCGCCACGAGTCCCCTTTCTACTCGGAATCACACGCCCATTTTTTGCCGGACCAACAGCTAAATGAGCAGTTGGATCAGCATCAGCGTAGCTTACTGCACCGCGAAGCTCTTCAGTTAGAAGAGAGCATTCTTGTGCGGGAGGTGAGTTGCAAGAGCCAGCAACTCGATCACGATCCATTGTGATCACCAAAAGACACAACAACCCTAAGGATCACTCTATTTGCTTTTGCTCTGATACCACTTGAAAGTTGTGTTAAGGTGACACACTACACCCTTATAGTGTAGTGATACAATATTTTTTATTTTTTTTTCTATTTCATTCTCAACAGGAATGCATCAAGAAAACAGCCCTTCCATATAGATCGTCGTGGCATGAACTCAGAATTTCTTCGCCGCCCCGCTCCGCGCCTCCTTCTCCTCTTTCATCGTCGTTGGCCCTTCGTTCGTAGTGGTCATTGTATAGTGAGAAAGCTCGCCCCTGCCTTTAGACGAGAAAGCCCTCTTTTACATCCCCTAGACAAAAATTTATAGGAAATGCTACAACCTTCTTTTGACGACCGGTACAACAAGCTAAAGTGACCTCTACGCGCAGAGGGAGGACCTGAAAGTTTGTGTTAAGCATATAGTTAGTTTTTGTCTTGTTTAGGCATTCGGTGTCCTCTCGCTTAGCGACAGAGCCATCTTCTTTTTGGTCAGTGAGGAGGACAGGACAATCCCCCACTCCGGCGGTTTCTTTTTTACAACCGGATGCCCTCAAACAAAAGAAGCAAAGAAGGGAAATCTTCGTAAAGGCAGCAAGGGGTGTCGCCTTCGAATTGAGTAGTTAGTATTCTTTCTACGAGTAGTTAGTCTTCTTTCTACTCTACTTTTGTTTTGTAATCGAAACTCTAATCGAAAGTAGACTCAAGCCTCACCCTTTTTTTTATGTATGTAAATTTGAGTTCGGACTGATCTTTCTCCGCTTCAAAGAGGTTCGTTCTATTTTGATAGATAGAGATAGACAGGAACTAAGTAAACAGAATACAAAAGGCTTACTTCCATTTCTCTCTACTCTATCTATGAAGGAATTCGTTCATAGAATGCTTTTTGATTGAACTACTTTTTGTTTGAAAACAACCGTACGGGATAGACCCGGCGGAGGAGATTGTACAAAAGGAGACCGTTTTACCGGTTGGGTGTGCCCTTAGTCGCCCCGGAGAAGCCATACCCTTAGGAAGCTTACCCAACTCCGCGCTTTACTCCCGGAAGACAACCCCAGTACAGTTACAGTAAATCGTGCATAATTGAATACGAAATCTTTTCGCGGTTTCTTTGTGTGGTACTTCTTGGTGTTTGCCGGAATTCCGACTTGGGGGCCGATTGCCTGCCCTGATTAGTAAGATGGGGAAAAGCGGAAGAGGAAGAAGCCCGAAGAATCAAACAAAGAATTCATGAATGCAATGATACAAGCTGCAGTATAGCAGACCAGTACGGGGAGATTCAAGGATTTTTTCCGACATCCGCTCTGCCGGAAGGGTTCAAGATACCGAGGGTCGGCGATCCATATCATCACTTGCTGTCCTTCTGTGGGGATTGCCGAGGCCTTGATTCCGGTTATTGAAACACCTTTATTTATCAGAAGGGGAAGCACTCAAGTGGAACTCATCTCTCCCCCTTGATGCTCTACGTAGTTTTTACGATGTGATTGACAGATTCACCAGCCAGTAGTTGCACCAGGTGGAACATCCCGTGAATGAAAAAAAGCAGCCAATTCATTACCTTTGTTAACTGATGGCAGCTAAAGCAAACAAAATGGAACATAAAAGAGGGTACAGATGGTTATCGATAACCTGCGTGGGCCCATCAAGGAAGCGATGGTGCTAGGAGATTTCCGAACATTCCCTCAACTGTTTGAATGCATGCAGAGGAGTGGGTCTATCACTTTCCTCAGGAACTGGGGGAGAAGGCAAGCCGAAGAATACCCTAAGAACCCAGCAGCCAACTCAAGAGGTTACCATCACTCCGGATCAAATTAATGCGGTTCAAGCACAGCAGAATGCACAGAGACAACAGAGCACCTGGAATCAGCAAAGCCATCCAGGGGGCCTGGAAAGCCATTTCTCTGCCCAGAGAGAAACCACTCCCCGTCTCGACTATTTTCGAATCTGTCCATTTCCCATCGAAGAGTGTCATACTTTGCGTGATGTCATCTATGAATTAAAATCGTATCAATTGAAACGAAGTTAAGGCATACCTGAAAGCCGCCAATGTCACTGAAGCTAGTAATATGGGGATCTATACTGCCACAACATCAAGGGGGACAAGTCACTACTCAGGAACCTACACCGGTACAAACAAATCCCAGACCTTCTGCCAGCGTTAACACCATCCGAGCTTGCACTGCCGCTCAATTCATTTCCAGGAAGAGGCAAATTCGCTTTTTTAGTATTAGTAAGGGTGGGTTGAAAAGGTGAAGAAGGAAGAATGTATCCGAACGGCAGAAAAAATCTCCCCTTTTTAGAAATCCCCTCGTCACCTACTAGTGAGCCGGAAAGCTTAGGGACGCCTCTCGTTCCTCTTCCCCCATTTGACAACCGTATCTCAGAATGTTCAGATGATTCTCTGGAACTAATATATGCTTCAATACTAAAGAATGGGGATATCTCGTTGGGAAAAAGCAGAAGAAAAGGATTTCACGGGCAGAAAGGCGAAGGGAAGTTCGGAAAAGCCTAGCAGACGGGACTATCATATCAAGCCCTTTCTATTAAGACCTCGGCACCCTCCTTACCCCCCTACTCAAAATTTCCCCCTATTTTGAAGCCGCATCTTAAAAAAGTACATGACCTGATTGGAAGCACTGAGGTTAATTCGCAATGGGCCAACTCACCATAGGCATGACAGAAGAGGGCGAGCCACAAAATACCAAAGGAAAAAACCTTTTTCAAGACTTTCTACCCACTTTCCCGTTCATTCCGCATAGCGAGCTTCGGTCCCAGCCCGCTTGCTGTCTCCTGGAATGGCCTGACTGACATCCCCCAATGGTATGATGGGCATTGGCATTGGCCTTCCTCTTTTGATCGAGGTCCACGGGCCGTAACCAACAATATCAACTAAATAAGCGGTTGTGCGCGAGTGTAGGACCTCCTATTCTTGCCAGAACTCCATCCAAAGCCCCCACTCTTACTTTCCTGCCAAGCCTACCCACAACCCTCTTTACCAGAACCGAACATGGAGTCTTAGCTTCCTGCGCTCCCTGCAATCAGTCAGCCAGCAGGGGTGGCGGTTATGGTACCCCTTTGGGGGGCTGACGTCCTTTGGGTGGATGTCAGGGAGAAGCTATAAAATATTCCAAATTAATGCACGGCTCTTCTCCGTCACAAAGACTCCCCGCTGTCTTGTTGTTCCTCGTACGCTGCTACGCGTATCAGGGGGCGGCAAACATGCCTTAAAACATCTGGAAATGGTCATACAAACGTTCTATCTTCTACCTAGGGGCCTTTCTCATTCAGTGGTAAACCTTACCAGCCTCAACGAATTGATATGCTTTTTCTTTTTGTGAGACCGGCGAATGCTGAATACGGAGAAAGACAATGAAATCATAACAAAGCAGGTAAACCAAGCAAGCTTACAGAATTAGGAGAATTAAAACTCAGAATAAGCTCTTTTGACCAATTAGCACCTTTGGTAGCCAGAAAGAGGATATCATAGAAAGCATTCACAGTACTTTCTACGGTCACAGATCAAAAGCACATTCATTCAGTAAGGGATTTCTCCTCAAAGTAGTGTAATCTAGCTCAATTCGCCTCATTGATTCTTTCTACAAGCCTGAAATCTCGACTCCTCCTTTCTTTCTGAGTCCAGCCACATTTCCATTTGGTTATGCTATACGCTAGTACTTGTTGCGGGGGCAGGCCATAGACCTACTAAGTAGCTAGCTATATATAATTTGCTCAAGTGTGAAAGCGGAAGTTCCTGCACATAAAAAAGATTCCACTTCAGAGACCTTTTAAAGCCTTTGATTACGTGGTCAAGACCCAGTACTACGGGTATGCAGAAAATACCCATACATAAATGGGTGTAGAATTAACTTGCAGAAATGCCCGGTCGCTAGAACTCTGAAGAAAGGCTTAAAGCAGAGCTTTCTCACTGACTCAGGAAAGGCTCAATCATCAGAAATGGTTCGAGGAGAGCTTCAATCGAAAAAAAGCCTACTTATTCTACTCGAAAGCCCTATTAGGCAGTAGAGTAGTGGCAAGCACAACAGAAAGGAGCTTTCCTATTCCTAGATGTCAGGCGGGGAATCCTCATTGTGTACTACCTAGCCGACTCTCTTAGTGTATCACCTCCGTCTATCTAATGTCTCCTAATGCAGCTACGAAGGGCAATGCTTTGTGGAAAGCGGGCACTGAAAAAGAGATTTCAATGGATACTTCAAAAGCACTAACTAAGGAGGAAGGAACCGGAGCAACCACTGGAAGGAAGCCTAATGGTATGATTTCAGACCATAGCGATATCGAACATCACTTACATTATTTTATGATCTGGAAGGACACAGAAAAAAGACGGAATGTCTTAAGTAAAATAGAGAGCTGGTCTTTAAAATAAAAGAAATTTTATTCTTGTTTTCAATACAGAAAGAGGAGGAGCTATTCTCACTAAACCTAATCTGTAAATAGAAGACCGCTAAGGGAACTCTTTATTGATTGTGTTTACAGAGCCTTACAACTCTTCCTTTCCTCTTCTCGTGCCCTTTCCTAAGGGCCACGTCCTTCACTCTATTACCTTCTATTCGAAGTCTGACACTTCTCTTTTACCCTTAGACTTCTCACTGTGAAACTTCTATTTCACTCCCTCACTCCTGACATCCCCTAACTTTGACAAGGCAAGAAAGAAGTCCGCTCTTAGCCCTTCTTTGGCAAAGACTACTCTCTCGCGGTAGAACTGTCTTTGCTAGCTTTATTGCTGGCTCTAAGCCTACCTCCTTGACTACATCCTGATAACCCGCCTGCCTGCCTTGACAGAAGAAGGAGTGCAGCCTTCCGGTGTAACTTCTTTGGGACTTGCAGTTCCTCCTGTCAAAGAGGAACGTAAATTAGAACTTATGAACCTGAGCATTGTACAGTATACTAGAATTCTCATAATTATTTATTGATGTAGTACACCAAGGACATAATAAAACACTAGATCTACCATAGTTTCACGATCCAACACCATCCACTCCATTAACTTAAAGGAAAGGCGATGCCACAAAGAAACCTCAAATCAGG